TACGATATTGTGATCTTTTTACAGAGCGCAATTGGGTTTGAAGATCACTTCTGGATCTGGGTCTTTTACTAGTTAGTCCCGGTAAAGCCCCCAGCCGGCGTATTTTTTTGAAACGAGGTCCTCGGTAACGAGACATATAAAGGCTCCTTTTTGATTCACTTTCATTTGACAAAAAAATAGAAATTCAGACTGAACTAAAGGATTAGCAAAGCAAAACTAAATTTACTAAAGTCCTACAAAACAGAATAAAATAAATTTTATCAATATTCGTATTTTTTGTATATATAGGAAATTCAAGCGAAGGTTACGTTTTCCAATTTCTTCTGTAGAGATCTAATTGTTCTAGTAAACTTTTTTCTTCATAGCTATAGCTGCAAGTTACCATGACATAATAGATCGGTGACCCGACATTTAGAGAAAGCGAGAGTAGATATTTTCAATCATGGAAATAAAAAAATTGATAAAGAAAAAGAGCCGGCTATCGGAATCGAACCGATGACCATCGCATTACAAATGCGATGCTCTAACCTCTGAGCTAAGCGGGCGGATATAAGAGCAATAGTGTATAGGAATACAGGAAACTATCGAATCTTAGCTATTACCTAGTGATTCTTCTTCTTTTTTTATTTCATTTATTGATTCTATTTAGAAAATAGAAAAGAAAACTATTTAGATCTAAATAAATTAGATATCTAAATAGAAATTCAATTTCATATTCATATATATGAATATGAAATAAAATATCAATATATCAATGAAATTAGAATTCGAAATGAAAAAAAAAATAATGAATATCGACCGTTCCACTATTCCAAACTGCACTGTAAAAATGAAGGAAGAGGAAAGGCATATATATATGTGGGATATATCTATCCATATTGAATTGCGGATACATCAATGATAGAATCATTTCGTATTGAAAAAAATACGGTTCATCCAATAGAGATGAAATGATAGAATATAGAATAGAGGTTGGGCAAAAAAAGAAAATAGCAGCATACACTTTTTCGATATAGGAATCATTACCTAATGAATTCAATAGTGCCAAGATCAATGAAAGAGGTGGATGGAATTACAACTGGATCCTTGTATCAAAGGAAAGGGGGATATGGCGAAATTGGTAGACGCTACGGACTTGATTGTATTGAGCCTTGGTATGGAAACCTGCTAAGTGGTAACTTCCAAATTCAGAGAAACCCTGGAACTAAAAATGGGCAATCCTGAGCCAAATCTTTGTTTTGAGAGATGGAAAATGAGAATAAAAAGGGATAGGTGCAGAGACTCAATGGAAGCTGTTCTAACGAATGAAATTTACTACGTTACGTTAGTAGCTAAAATCCTTTCTATCGAAATGACAGAAAGGATAACCTTATATACCTAATACGTACGTATACATACTGACATAGCAAATGATTAATCACAACCCAAATCTTATATTGAATCCTATTCTGTATCTCTATATATGAAAATAGAAATCTTCTATTTCTATTCTCTATTAATTAGAATGATAGAGATCAAAAAATATATTAAAAATGGAAGAGTTATTGTGAATCAATTCCAATTGAAGTTGAAAAAAGAATCGAATTCGAATATTCAGTGATCAAATGATTCATTCCAGAGTTTGATAGATCTTTTGAAGATTAATCGGACGAGAATAAAGAGAGAGTCCCATTTTACATGTCAATACCGACAACAATGAAATTTATAGTAAGAGGAAAATCCGTCGAATTTTAAAATCGTGAGGGTTCAAGTCCCTCTATCCCCAATAAAAAGCCCATTTTACTTCCTCGCTCTTTATTTATCCTCATCCTCTTTCTTTTTTTTCATCAGTGGCTCAGTTCAAACAAAATTCAATATCTTTCTCATTTCATTCACTCTGTTCTTTCACAAATGGATTCGAATAGAAATCCTCGTATCTTCTTCCAATCCAATCTCATTTGTTTTGTATAGTACGATATGAACATATATGTTCAAGGAATCTCCGTTATTGAATCATTCATAGTCCATATATTTTTCCTTACATTTACAAAGAAAGTCTTCTTTTTGAAGATCTAAGAAATTCAGGGGCTAGGTCCAATTTGTTCATATTTTCTTTTTTAGTTCTTTTCATTGACATAGATATAAGTACTCTGCTAGGATGATGCACGGGAAATGGTCGGGATAGCTCAGTTGGTAGAGCAGAGGACTGAAAATCCTCGTGTCACCAGTTCAAATCTGGTTCCTGACACGTGAATAATGTATCAGGATAGATATTCATACCTCATACAAATGAAATTAATTCATTGAGACGGATCGGGATAGATATTCTTTACTTTCTTTTTTCTTTTTTTCCTCTCTGTTCATATTTTTCTTATTCCAAAAGTATGTTATATTTTCGTATATATCTCAAATAGAATAGCTCAAAAAAAATGAGCTAAAAGGATTCAATCAAAGAGTGGAAGGATAGGAATAGAAAGGATGTATTTCAGACACAGTACAAATAAACTCCGATTCTTCTCAT